CCACACTAGCACTTCCGCGTAATAACTCTACCAAAGGCGACCCTATTACTGGAATAGCTTCCGGTACACCTGTTACAATTTTGACTGCCCAATAACCAATTTGGTCCCGAGGTAAGGAATAACCAGTTACACCAAAGGATGCGGTCAATACACCCAGAACCACACCTGTAACCCAAGTCAATTCACGAGGTTTTTTAAATCCACCAGTAAGATACACGCGAAATACGTGCAGGATCATCATTAAGACCATCATACTTGCCGACCATCTATGAACTGATCGGATTAACCAACCAAAGTTAGCTTCCGTCATTATATATTGAACAGAAGCAAAAGCCTCAGTAACGGTCGGACGATAGTAAAAAGTCATAGCAAACCCCGTAGCTACTTGTACTAAAAAACAAGTAAGCGTAATTCCTCCTAGACAATAAAATATGTTGACGTGAGGAGGAACGTATTTGCTAGTTATATCATCTGCAATCGCCTGAATTTCAAGACGTTCTTCGAACCAATCATACACTTTATTGAGATAGGGAAACCAAGGGGACCCCCCTCTGAGAACCGTATATGAGAATTTCGTCTCGTACGGCTCAAACAGAAACACCCAAATACCGCTCGTAACGAATATGTGCACTAAAAAGTTTCAAACTTCTTAATGCTATGATTCAATTTTTTCTATGAAGATACGAAAGAATCAAAATCCGAAAAGTCTTCTTTGTAGTTATAATGCCCAAATATCAAGTCGGCTCATTCGTATTTATATTGATCATTAGGGGCCTCTTGAATCTTCTATATTACCTATTTTTTTCTTTAATTTGTGTGTAATGCGACTTTACTCTTGTTTTCTTTATTATTGATAGGAATTCTCTTGTTAAGACCCTATGAATCAATTAAAACCTTAGATTCATCCTAGAACCACGATGATTCAAGAAAAAAACCTTTCCTTTCAAAAAAAGTTCCAAAATTCCCTGAGTAAGAACCCTTGGATTATCACTTATTCAATGCTTATTCAATGACTGAATATCATGAAAAAAAGACAAAGAAACGTTTATCCTTTAACCAAAATAAGTATAAACGAAAGAATAAAATTTTTTGAATTTCTCACTTCTAACTCTTTTTTCGGAGTCCGGCCACGAGGTCTGATAAGTATGAATCATAGTTCTAATATTTGTTATAATAGTTTGGAATCTATTTCATATATTCTGTGCTCCAGATACTAGCCTAGACTGAATATCCAAGGAGATAAAATCATCTTGATCAAGATGACCGACTTCTTCTCTGTCGTATCCATAGGATCAATTCTAACAAGTCACACACTCATATTCCGGAAATACAGAAAAAAAGAAATTCCACGATCGAACTACCAAAAAAGAGTGGGCTAAAAAGCGGAAACCTACATACTTTAGACTTTACTTTTTATTCAAAAGTTATTTAGGGGTTCTTGTGAATCGAATCTAATTGCTTGAAATTCCGTCCAGTAAAATGGAAGAATTATAAATCTCCAAAATAATAGATAGGAATATCGCAAATAGACCCATCGCGACACCCATCAAAGGCGTAGTTCCCCACCCAGGAGCCACTTTACCATATTCCGAATTCAATGGTTTCAATAAATCCCCTACAATAGTTCGTCTTGGCCCAGATCTAGAACTATCCTCAACGGTTTGTGTAGCCATAAATAATCCTATATTTTTGTTTATTCAGTGAGATCTGTTGACTTTGTATACCATTCCGTTGTAAATAAATGATCTTATCATAGATCCATTGTGGTCTTGAAATTATATAATAATGGAAACAGCAACCCTAGTTGCCATCTCTATATCTGGTTTACTTGTAAGTTTTACTGGGTATGCCTTATATACTGCTTTTGGGCAACCCTCTCAACAACTAAGAGATCCATTCGAGGAACACGGGGACTAGTTGAAGTACTGAGCCTCACAATATTGTGAGGCTCAGTACTTCAATTGAGATAATGAGAAATCATTTCGCCTTTTTAGTTGGAACTTTAGGCGGTTCGCGAAAAAAGATAGCGAAAAAAATTATTCCTAGAGTCGAGACTAAAAGGAATGTATAAACCAATGCTTCCATAGATTTGATTTCGGTTTACAATTATAGCTTCCATACCTGTTTAGTTGGGATCTTTTTCCGGATAAAAAAAAGACCAAGACAAGAGTCAAAGAAATGAAAAGTCAGCATCTATGTCAAATCAAAAAATAAAGGAAAAAAGGAACAGAGCAATCTTGTATCAGACTAAACTCTTTTTGTAGTTGGATCTCCAAGTTTTTGGAATGCCCCAAATTCTACTTGAGCGTCCAAATCTGGGTCAATCCCAGCAAAGACATCTCTGAACAAGGTTCTAGCACCATGCCAAATGTGTCCGAAGAAGAAGAGCAAAGCAAACGAAGCATGCCCAAAAGTAAACCAACCCCTTGGACTGCTACGAAAAACCCCATCGGATTTCAAAGTAGCACGATCTAATTCAAAAATTTCACCCAATTGAGCACGTCTAGCATATTTTTTCACAGTAGCAGGATCACTATAACTGACTCCATTGAGTTCACCACCATAGAACTCAACAGTTACACCGACCTGTTCAACACTATACTTCGATTCTGCTCTTCGAAAAGGAACATCGGCTCTAACAATTCCGTCGCCGTCTACCAAAACAACCGGAAATGTTTCAAAAAAGGTCGGCATACGGCGTACAAAAAGTTCGCGCCCTTCTTTATCTCTAAAAACAGGGTGTCCTAACCACCCAACAGCTATTCCATCCCCGTTGTCCATGGAACCCGCTCTGAATAATCCACCTTTTGCGGGATTATTCCCGATGTAATCATAAAAAGCTAATTTTTCAGGAATTTTAGACCAAGCTTCTGATAAACTTTGATTTTCGGCTAGCCCGGCACTAACCCTTCGATATATTTCTTGCTGGAAGTATCCCTGATCCCATTGATAACGAGTGGGACCAAATAATTCAATCGGGGTAGTTGCTGAACCATACCACATAGTTCCAGCAACAACAAAAGCTGCAAAAAAGACAGCAGCGATACTACTCGAAAGGACGGTTTCAATATTTCCCATACGTAATCCTTTGTATAGACGTTGGGGCGGACGAACACTAAGATGGAATAGGCCCGCTAATATGCCCAATGTACCTGCTGCAATATGATGAGAGGCTATTCCGCCCGGAACAAAAGGATCAAACCCTTCGACACCCCACGCAGGATTTACAGCTTGTACCCTTCCGGTTAATCCATAAGGATCGGATACCCATATTCCCGGACCATACAATCCGGTTACATGAAATGCACCAAAACCAAAACAACCCAACCCTGAGAGAAATAAATGAATTCCAAAAATCTTCGGCAAATCCAAAGAAGGTTTTCCTGTACGTTCATCACAAAATATTTCTAGATCCCAATACACCCAATGCCAGATAGCTGCTAAGAAGCACAATCCAGAAAACACAATATGTGCTCCGGCCACACCTTCGTAACTCCAAATACCCGGATTCGTTATAGTCCCTCCTGTGATACTCCAACCCCCCCATGAATTGGTTATTCCTAAACGAGTCATGAAGGGTATAACGAACATACCTTGTCTCCACATTGGATCAAGAACAGGATCAGAGGGATCAAAAACTGCTAATTCGTATAGAGCCATTGAACCGGCCCAACCAGCAACTAGAGCTGTATGCATTATATGAACAGAAAGCAAACGACCGGGATCATTCAATACAACCGTATGAACACGATACCAAGGCAAACCCATGGAAATACCCCTTTATCAACGAAAAATAGACACTATGTAACTTTATTGCACTGAAAAAAACTATGCTATGGACCTCCCCCTTTGAGGTGAGGGGATTATCTTGGCGAAAGGATTAATATTTGGTCTATTCTTTTAGTAATAATGGAACAATTCTATTCTATTCGTAGGAACAAAAAGAAGCAGATCTATTCTATACTCGATAAGTACCAATACGCAATGGTGGATGGGAATTGATCCTATTTTTTATGAGTGAATGTATACATATTTGTTCATCATTCAAAAACCTATTCGGAAGAATTTTCCTTTATTTCTTCTGTTTTCCTTTTTTATGAACTTATTCAATCTATGTATAAAATATGCTAAAAGATAAAATATGATAAAGAAAGGCCGATCTTATTTATTAAGACAATAAACCCGTTGTTACGCTTCCACATCAAAGTGAGCTATAGTACTTAATTCTTTTTTGTTTGCTTTAATGCCTATTGGTATTCCAAAAGTCCCTTTTCGAAATCCTGGAGATGAAGATGCATCGTGGGTTGACCTATAGTGCGACTTGTCAGATATATTGGGTCATATGGTATTTCCCCGTTCTCTTCCCCGATCGAGGTATCCTCTCTTTCGCCCAAGACGGATTGATTTAATTATCAAAAATTTGGAGCGTGAAGTGGAATTAGATCTATTTTTTGGGGGGTATCCAGATTAATATTATCAATTAGAATAATTTATGGTTTTCTCGGTTGTACTAATAAAATGAAGTATCCAGGCTCCGCTTAGAAAAAACCCAATTTGGAAATTTGGAATCTATCTATTCTATGATTACTACTTGTATCATATTCTATTTATAAATAGGATTGATAGAAAACTGTTAATTAATGGAGTAATATGATGAATACGTTGGTTGAATATTTGTTTACAAGCATGAAGTAAATTGAAAAAAAAAAAAGAAGTCGTAGCAAAAAGACATGCTATTGGGGCATTTGTCCTATATGTGCAAATCCAAATCGGGCAGATCTTTACTCGGAGTAGAGCATAAACCTAAAAGAATTGAAGAAGACCATTCGGGAACAAGAAAATGACATCGCAATTGCAATTTTATCTCGATGAAACAATACATCAATGAAAAGTTAGTTCGATAAATTGAAAATTTAATGAATTGTTTTTTTATTTATTGAAATTTCTAGTATAGATAAACGACCGCGGGCCAAAGGACAAAACTCATCTTTCTTGAAAAATGGAAGGGAAGAAAAAGCCCCTTCATTAAAAGTTAGAAAGAGTCCTCTAAAGAAGGGTACAATCTAAACATTGATTCTTTTTTTCGCTATTTTTTTTGAACCGTATGCATCAAAAGGTGCCCGTACGGTTCTTAAGGGATACAATTTTATCCTAATCAACCGACTTTATCGACAAAGATTACTTTTTTTAGGCCAAGAGGTTCAGAGCGAGATCTCGAATCAACTTGTTGGTCTTATGATATATCTCAGTATAGAGGATGAGACCAAAGATCAGTATTTATTTATAAACTCTCCCGGTGGAGGGATAATAGCCGGACTAGCTATTTATGATACTATGCAATTTGTGAAACCGGATATACATACAATATGCATCGGATTAGCCGCTTCAATGGGATCTTGTCTTCTGGTCGGAGGAGAAATTACCAAACGTCTAGCATTCCCTCACGCTCGGCGCCAATGAGTTTTTTTTTTTTTTTAGACAAAAAAGAAAAACTATGCCTTCGCCATAGAAAATATGAATATTAAGTAATAATAGCATGGCACTTTGAATTCGATATGAGAATTTTTTTCTTGTTTTTTTTCTAAACCATTAGATTATGTATCGAAAGAGTAGTATGAGATAAAAGGCATTTGCGATTTTAGCTGATTTATCGGAGGCCTCTTTCAGCGTCACAAACTTTTTTGTTTTCACGACGGAAGACTCTTAACAATATTTCTGTTATGAAAGACTACGAAATATTTTTTTTTAAGGAAAAAAAAAGAAACTTTGGGATTGCTGAATAACAAACGAAATAATAAAGCAACGGAACCATCATAGTATTTATTTTGAAATTACTAAAAAAAAAGGAAGGGTGGTTATTGGATAATTTACTGTTCTGGGTCTGATAGATCCTCCATTTTCTATTCCTTCGATGGAAGGTAAAAACGAATTCCATTGTGGAGCCGTATGCACTGCACAAAGGATGCCTGTACGGTTGTTAATCCTATCTTTTTTATTCTCTTTGACTCATCATGATCATGCGAGATAGAGAAAACCATTTATTAAATCATCAGGGTAATGATCCATCAACCTGCTAGTTCTTTTTATGAGGGACAAACGGAAGAATTGATCCTGGAAGCGAAAGAACTACTGAGGCTGCGCGAAATCGTCACAAAGCTTTATGTAGAAAGAACAGGCAAACCCGTATGGGTTGTATCCGAAGATCTGGAAAGGGATGCTTTTATGTCAGCAACAGAAGCCCAAGCTCATGGAATTGTTGATGTTGTAGCGGTTGAATAAAAAATAGCGGGGATTTCACGCAAAAATCCGAAATTTGAGATTTTCTCTTCTTACCGGGGGTTAATATAATATTTTCTATTACTATTAATCCTATTAATTATTAATATCGAATATAGAAGTAATTCATAATCATCCGGTTAGGATTGATCTAAACCAACCCATTATGTATACAATTCAACATGCCAACTATTAAACAACTTATTAGAAACACAAGACAGCCAATCAGAAATATCACCAAATCGCCCGCCCTTCGGGGATGCCCTCAGCGTCGAGGAACATGTACTAGGGTGTATGTGCGACTCGTTCAGACCATGGACCGGGACAAAAGAAAGTACAAAATTTTTCCCGTATCAGCGATAAATACCAGTGAATAGGATAGAATGAATGGAAGAACTCCGTTCACTACCTAAAAATAAATAAAAAAGATTTATCGTATCCTTTTATTGTGTATCAAATTTATGGTTTCTATTGGTGCAAATCCAATCATCTCAATTTGCAATTTTAGATGAGAAAGAATTCCCCATTGGTAACAAATGCTTATCCATTAAGCAGAGGAAATCCTATTTAACAGAAGGATTATGGCCTTATTCTTCCAAGAACGGACTAAGAGGGTCAGCTACCCAACTAATCTTCATAATTAAATACCGTTACTGTATAGGTAGATCTCGTTGTGAAAGACCGATTACTAGCTAATTCATGGGTAGAGCCAAAGAGGGTGAACTGTACAAGTTAACAATAACATTGATGAAATAAAAGAAGGAGCTCCGGTGTATAGAGAGGACCTCACCGTTTAAGAAGTAACCATAGAAACGAAGGAACCCACTATTTCTTTATCCATTTCGATTTTTTTTTATTTACTCGATGTTTTTTTTTTTTGATACCAAGTATCAATACAATTTCGTATTTTGGGGTGACTAGAACAAAAAAGAAATCGTGGTCGGGAAGGTTATAGTAGCAAAAGCCATTGGAATTTTTATTTTATACATTGGAAAAATACGTTTTGTTATTAATAGACTAGGAAAGGAGAAAGGACTAACTGAAAGAAAGGAAATCAATTAGTTATTCATCAAAGTTTCATTTATTCAATGACTAGAATTAAACGAGGATATATAGCTCGGAGACGTAGAACAAAAATTCGTTTATTTGCATCAAGCTTTCGAGGGGCTCATTCAAGACTTACTCGAACTATTACTCAACAGAAAATAAGAGCTTTGGCTTCAGCTTATCGGGATAGAGGTAGGCAAAAAAGAAATTTTCGACAGTTGTGGATCGCTCGAATAAATGCAGTAATTCGATATAATAAGGTAGACTACAGTTATAGTAGATTCATACACAATCTGTACAAGAGGCAGTTGCTTCTTAATCGTAAAATACTTGCCCAAATCGCTATATTAAATAGGAATTGTCTTTATATGATTTCCAATGAGATCATAAAATAAGAAGATTGGAAAGAATCCAGCGGAATGCTTAAAATGGAGTTCTCTCGAGAATGAACTCCGAGAAGGTAAAGTAGAAATTAGTATGATAAAATATGATAAAGTGGTCAAAATGAGCAAATATGTTCAATAAAAAAAAGATTAATTCTTCTTCTCCTTTTTTTTCTTACGACACGACAATCAAATCTAGATTTTGGGATTTTTCGAACAAAGCATCAATATCAATCGGCGGTTGAGTTTGGATTTTCATTTTAATTCAATTGAAGAGTAAGCCTATTTATTCCTGGTTCTAAGACCAATAGTTCCAGCGGTAGACGCCCTTCTTTCAAATTGTTTCTCATTATTAAGAAAAGGTAACAAAGATAAAATACGAGCTTGTTTTATAGCAATAGTAATTAAGCGTTGCTGTTTTAAGGTCAATCTATTTACCCGTCTAGATAATATTTTTCCTTGTTCACTAATAAATCGACTAATTAAACTCATGTTTCTATAATCAATTCGATCCCCCGATTGAATCGGGGGCAAACGCCTACGAAAAGATCGTTTGGATTTAAGAAGGAGTCTCTTGGATTTATCCATGGTTTGTTTATTCCTTATCCCGAAAATCCTATTTCGATCGGATCTAAAATAATTTAGAATTAAGAAATAGGATTTGGTTTGTTTATATTTAAATCTAAAATATGTTTAATATATGTAATTTTGCATCTTCCTTGGATTGGAAAAGGGTGACACACAGACGATTGGTTCGATCTATTTCTTTATCTCCCCATGAATCGTATGTTTGTAACAACGGGGACAGAATTTTCTCAATTCCAATCGACTAGGCGTATTGTGTCGATTCTTTTGAGTAATATATCTGGAAATACCCACGGATTCCTTATTAACACCGTTTCGAACACAACGAGTACATTCCAAAATAACTGTTACTCGGGCATCTTTACCCTTGGCCATGAACCTCCCTTGTATTTTTGATTCACGCAACTCTTCTATTTTCCGATCCAAAATGAAGAAAAAAAGAGAAGTTGGTAACTCGAAATAAAATTCTAAAAGATTTCGTTGCAATCAAATATAAAATATAGTAATACAATGATTTCTAAATTTAGAATCGCAGTACGGTTTTGTTTTGCATTTAAGTATCTTGTATGATATTGTTGCCCTAGCCATCACATTTTCATTTTCGTTCTCACTCTTTTATTAATTCAATTGGAACCCCGCGCCGAGTCCAAGTTTGACGGAAGTTGAATCCAGTTTTATTCTTTCTCTTTTCTAACTTATTCTAAGTCTAAAAACTCTAAAAAAAAGAAGGGGAAGGGGATTAGTCACAGATATTTGATTGTTTTTCTAATCTTCTTCACCCCTTCCCAAGTCAATAACTAGAATGAAAAAAATGGGAATACCAACGCATCCGGGAATAAACGATTGATCTCGATTAATAGACCCGCTAAAGCCCCGAACCATATAGTACTTACTACCGGTGCCACGGAGAGATATGTTTTTAGATCTCGCATTTAAAACCCTCCTACTTTATAGTAATTTGTAATACATAATGGTATTACATACCATCAAATGTATATATAGTTAATAACCGCTTGTATTGTACGCTGAATTTCTAATTCAAATTGAAATGTACAACAGTTGAATTCGGTAGATATTCCCTTTTTTATTAAAAAAAAATATGTCGCTTTCCGCCCCCCCCCCAAATATTCATTTTTCTTTACGGCGGATTTCATATTTATTATTTCATACGTATATAAGTCTTTTTATTATATTTTAATATATGATATGAGACAAAAAAGAAGAAATGGCAAGATAATTTGTGTATACCAATGGAGGAAATAAATCAAAAATGTGGAAAACAAGACAGAGATTCTCTACAATGACACTGTAGACCAATTGAAAGGGATGTAGCGCAGCTTGGTAGCGCGTTTGTTTTGGGTACAAAATGTCACGGGTTCAAATCCTGTCATCCCTACCTATTACTTATCTTCTGAACAGTAACGAGGAATCAATTGAGATCCATAAAAATGGAACATACATATACCGAATCAATCTTTTTTTTTATTTAATTTTATCATATTCTATATGATAATATATGTATGCAAGATATATTAGGGTTGCATTTAGTTTGATAATAAAACGCTCTTAGTTCAGTTCGGTAGAACGCGGGTCTCCAAAACCCGATGTCGTAGGTTCAAATCCTACAGAGCGTGATTCGATTGTTGTTGTTGTTAGATCAAAATTAGACTGAAATAATTCAACAGAAATCAAAATTTTACCTCCTGCGA